ACATGCATTATTTTAATAATGTAAATAGACACAATTTTAGGTGAAAAAATACATGCTCGTGGTTTTCCTGTTTCCGGGGGGTTTATAGGATGTTAAGAATCTTGCGAGTTTAGGGGGGTAGGGGGGTTTAACGCAGATAAACCTTTACTCCGGGGTGATCTTGGATATGTTAGGAGAAATAATAATAGTTTATGCTCTTGACTTCTTTTATGCAATTCTTAAGTAAAGTCTTAATTCATACAGATCATTTACTTTGAAGACAAGGAAATGTTCAACCTTAATTTAACATTGACGCGCTGCACTCTGAAATGTCAAATGAAAGGAAAACAGAAAAAAATAACCTGACCCCCGTGGAGAGAACGCTCGGCATGTGGGATTATCTCGCCATATGTACTCCACCAATAACTTATGCCAGCGTCAGGAATATAATTGGGGAATGAACGAACGTATGGCCCTGAAGTAGGAACCAAATGCCAGGAATAGTTCATTAAGTGAAACCCCCAAAATTATTGTCCCTGACCATCAATAAGAGTATGCATTAAGAAATCAACTGATGGTCGGTTCTTACTACATTAAGATGCGACATTTTGATGGGATGTTGATTACTTGGTATATCTTGACTGATGATTTAAGGTATTAGATCTTAAACTTACGTTTATTCTTTGATGATTTATATTGTTATATAACCAGTGAATGCTTTATGTAACCCTTCGTATATTTGTCCTTGCTTTATGTGTTAGTTCTTTTCCCGGTAATAAATATTAATATGTACGTTTACATTATATTAAATGGTTAATATATATGTATGGTGATATTACATATATGTCAAGAAGTAGTTTAATTGAGAATGCTGGCTTTGGGAGTCAGTGGTGGAGGTTAAAATCCTTTCTTTTTGAGCAGTAGGGGGGATTTTAACCCCCGGCGTCCGGTTTACAAGACCGGCGCTCTGATGCTGAGCTACTAGTGCTAATTATTAGAGAACTTTATTTTCTAATCAGCCTGCTATTGGCATGAGGATTAGGAATAGGGAGAAGTATAGGACGGAGGCGATTTGGCCGATGATCACGTAGGGGTGTTCAACGGGCATGCCTCCAATTCATGTGAGAATGGCCATGTCGGCGATCAAGGTTCAGAATAGGAGTTGCGTGACGGGTCGGAAGGTGAGGCTTCGTTGTTTTGATGTGTGGAGGAAGGGGACTGCTATGAGGATGAGGATTGATGCAAGTAAAGCTAGAACTCCTCCTAGTTTGTTTGGAATGGATCGGAGAATTGCGTAGGCAAAGAGGAAATATCACTCTGGTTTAATGTGGGCTGGGGTAACTAGAGGGTTGGCGGGGGTAAAATTGTCTGGGTCTCCTAGGTAATTAGGGGAGAATAGGGCTAGTGTTGTGAGGGCTGTAAGGAGTACTGCAAATCCAACGAGGTCTTTGTAGGAGAAATAGGGGTGGAAGGGGATTTTGTCTGTGTTGGAGTTTAGTCCTAGGGGGTTGTTAGAGCCGGTTTCGTGGAGGAAAATGAGGTGGACGACAGCGGCGGCTGCTACGATGAATGGGAGTAGGAAGTGGAAGGCGAAGAAGCGGGTGAGGGTTGCATGGTCAACTGAGAATCCGCCTCAGACTCATTGGACGAGGGTGTTTCCTACATAGGGGACGGCGGAGAGTAGGTTGGTAATCACGGTAGCCCCTCAGAAGGATATTTGTCCTCAGGGAAGGACGTAGCCTACGAAAGCAGCAGCTATAACTAGGAATAGGAGGATTACCCCGATGTTTCAGGTTTCTTTTTGGAGGTAGGAGCCATAGTATAGTCCTCGTCCGATGTGAAGGTAGATGCAGATGAAAAAGAAGGAGGCCCCATTTGCGTGAAGATTACGAATTAGTCAGCCGTAGTTTACATCTCGGCAGATGTGAGCGACGGAGGAAAAGGCTGTGGCGATATCGGAGGTGTAGTGTATTGCTAGGAATAGGCCTGTGAGGATTTGGGCAACAAGGCAGAGTCCTAGGAGAGAGCCGAAGTTCCATCAGGCAGAAATGTTTGATGGGGTGGGGAGGTCAACGACTATGTCGTTTGCGATTTTTATTAGTGGGTGGGTTTTGCGTAGGCTTGCCATTATGTTCTTGTAGTTGAATAACAACAGTGGTTTTTCACGCCACAGGTCTTGGTTAAAATCCTGGCAGGAATTATGACCTATATTATGTCTTTACTTTTATTAGGGTTGGTGTTGGGGTTGGTGGTGGTGGCTTCAAATCCGTCTCCTTATTTTGGTGCGTTGAGTTTGGTAGCAGTTGCGGCTTTTGGCTGTGGAGTTTTGATTTGGCATGGGGGGTCTTTCTTGTCTTTGGTGTTGTTTTTGATTTATTTGGGTGGGATGTTGGTGGTGTTTGCTTATTCTGCAGCGTTGGCTGCGGAGCCTTATCCAGAGACGTTGGGGAGCTGACCAGTGTTAGCTTCTATATCAATGTATATTGGTGTTGTAAGTTTGGTTTTTGTCTTGTTTTTAGGGGGGTGGGGGGAATATTCGTGGGCTGTGGTTGATGAGGTGGATTGGTATTCAGTATCTCGAGGAGATACGGCAGGGGTTGCTTTTATGTATTCTTATGGGGGAGGAATGTTGATAGTTGGGGCTTGGGTGTTGCTGTTGACGTTGCTTGTTGTGTTGGAGCTGACGCGGGGGCTAAGTCGGGGAACTCTTCGGGCAGTTAGGTTAAGAGGACGAGGGCTGAAAAGGTGAGGGTTAGGAGGAAAAGGGCCATGTATGTTTTGATTGAGCCTTGTTGAATGTTGCTGATGGTGGAGATGAGGGGAGTATTCAGGTTGGTAGTTGTTTTGGGGCCAATTTTTTCTAACCAGGTGAGGTCAATGGTTTGGCTGGCGATGGTTTGGCCAAGGGTGAGGTTTGCTTTGGGGGAGAGTCGGTGGAAGATGCTTGGGAAGAAGCCCAGCATGTTTGAGAAGTGGTGGGGGGCGAGGTGTGGTGTAGTTTTGGTTTGTTTTGTAGTTAAAGATGCTAGTTCGAGGGCAATTAGAAGGCCTAGGAGTGTGACGATAAGGGCTGCTAGTTTAAGGAGAGGGGGTATAGATATGACGGGGGTTTTTATTGGTAGGATGTTTGTGGTGATTAGGAGGCCGGCTACAATGCTACCTCACGCTAGGCGTTTGATAGGGTTGATAACTGCGGGGTTGTTCTCGTTGATGGGGGAGAAGGTGTTGAATCGTGGGTGGCCTATTGAGACAAAGAATACTACGCGTAGGCTGTAGATGGCGGTGAAGGAGGTTGCTAGCAAGGTAAGAGAGAGGGCTCAGGCGTTTAAGTAAGAGGTGTTGAGGGCTTCAATGATGGCGTCTTTTGAGAAGAAGCCTGCTAAGAAGGGGGTTCCTGTAAGGGCGAGGCTTCCGATTGTAAGGCAGGAGGAGGTGAAGGGGGTTAGGTGGTGTATACCCCCCATTTTTCGGATGTCTTGTTCGTCGTTTAGACTGTGGATAATTGAGCCGGAGCATAGGAATAGTATTGCTTTAAAGAATGCATGGGTGCAGATGTGGAGAAAGGCAAGTTGGGGTTGGTTGAGTCCGATGGTTACTATTATCAGGCCTAGTTGACTTGAAGTTGAGAAAGCAACAATTTTTTTGATGTCATTTTGGGTGAGTGCGCAGGTGGCGGTGAAGAGTGTGGTTAGGGCTCCTAGGCATAAGCATAGTGTTAGGGCTGTGGGGTTGTTTTCTATTAGGGGGCTTGTTCGGATAAGAAGGAAAATTCCAGCTACAACTATTGTACTAGAATGTAGTAGGGCAGAGACCGGTGTAGGACCTTCTATGGCAGAAGGTAGTCAAGGGTGGAGTCCGAATTGTGCTGATTTACCCGTTGCGGCTAGGATTAGGGCGATGAGTGGGAGGGTAAGGTCTATGCTTTTTGAGGAAAAGAAGACTTGCTGAATTTCTCAGGAGTTTAGGTGGGTTGCTATTCAGGCTATAGCAAAGATTAGGCCAATATCTCCAACTCGGTTGTATAAAACTGCCTGTAGTGCGGCTGTGTTGGCGTCTGCTCGTGCGTACCATCAGCCGATCAGGAGGAAAGATATAATTCCTACTCCCTCTCATCCGATGAATAGTTGGAATATGTTGTTAGCGGTGACTAGAATGATTATTGCGATAAGAAAGGTTAGGAGGTATTTGAAGAAGCGGTTTATAAAGGGGTCCGCGTGTATATATCAGGATGCGAATTCTAGGATTGATCAGGTTACGTATAGGGCGACCGGTGTGAAGATGATGGAGTAGTGGTCGAACTTAAGGCTAATGTTGATGTCAAATGTGAGGGTGTTTACTCAGCTTCAGTTTGTAATTACGGCTTCGGCTCCTTCGTTTAAAAAGAGGAAAAGGGGCAATAGGCTAATTAGAAAGGCTATTTTTACTGCTGTTTTAACTTGTTTTAGTGCTCAGTCGGGGTGCTGGGGCTTTGGGGAGAGTGTGGAAAGAAGGGGGTGAAAAAGTAGTGCAAAGATAATGATAAGGGTAGTTGTTATGATTAAAGGGGTGGGGTGCATAGCTTTTACTTGGAGTTGCACCAAGAGTTTTTGGTTCCTAAGACCAACGGATGAGCTATTATCCTTTAAAAGCAGGGCGAGTGAGCTCTGGAGTTTAACCAAAGGGGTGAAGATTAGCAGTCTACATTGCGGCGGGCCTCTCTCGGTGGACAAGGGGGTTTTAACCTCTGTTTTTAGAATCACAATCTAATGTTTTGATTAAACTATGTCTACAGATTGTTCATCCTCAAATTAATTCTGGTTTGAGGATGAGAAGAAGGAGGGGCAGGAGGTGGAGGGCGATTAAGAGGTGCTCTCGGGTGTGGGTAGGTTCGAGGGCCAGAATGTGGTTTGGGAGTGGGCCGCGTTGGGTTATAAGGAATATGTAGAGGGAGTAACCGGCGGTGATTAAGGTGCCGAGCCCTGTTAGGATGATGGTTCATCAGGATCAGTTGAATAAAGAGGTAATAATTATTAACTCCCCCATGAGATTGGGGAGTGGGGGGAGTGCTAGGTTTGCAAGGCTGGCAAGGAATCATCAGGTAGTTATAAGTGGGAGGGCCATTTGTAGTCCTCGGGCAAGTAGTATGGTTCGGCTGTGGGTGCGTTCATAGTTAGTGTTGGCTAAGCAGAATAGAGCGGAGGAGGTTAGTCCGTGGGCAATTATTAGGATTAAAGCACCAGTGAAACCTCAGGGCGTTTGGATAAGAATTCCTCCAACTACGAGGCCCATGTGGCTTACTGATGAGTAAGCGATGAGGGATTTTAAGTCTGTTTGGCGTATGCAGATTGATCCTGTTATGATAATGCCTCAGAGGGCTAGGATAATGAAAGGATAGCTTAGTTCTTTGGTGAGGGGTTCAAGTGTCACTAGGATTCGTATCATGCCGTAGCCTCCTAGTTTTAGGAGGACGGCAGCTAGAACTATGGAGCCTGCAATGGGGGCTTCTACGTGGGCTTTGGGTAGTCAGAGGTGGACACCATATAGTGGTATTTTAACTAGGAATGCTAGGATACATCCTGCCCATCATAGTTTATCTGCGTAGGTGGAGAGGTGAGGAGGGGTTGAATGGAGGAGTGTGAGTAGGGAGAGGGATCCGTTGGAGTTCTGTAGTAGGAGGAGTGCAATTAAAAGGGGGAGGGAGCCTGCCAGGGTGTAGAATAGGAAGTAGGTACCTGCGTTCAGGCGTTCTGTTTGGTTTCCTCAGCGTGTAATTAGAATGAGGGTGGGGATTAGGGTAGCTTCAAATATTACGTAAAACATGATTATTTCGGTAGCGCCAAAGGCTAAGATTAGGAAGAACTGCAGGGAGGTGAGCAAGGAGATGTATATTCGTTGTCGGTTGATTGGTTCGTGTGTTGTATGGTTTTGACTGGCTAAAATTATAAGGGGGAGGAGTCAGCATGAGAGTACTAGAAGGGGGGTTGAGAGGGGGTCGGTGGCCAGGTAAGGGTTGAGGAAAGACCATCCTGTTTCGGATGCGTTTTTTAGTCAGGAGAGACTAGCTAGGGCGATTAAAAGGCTGTGGAGCAGGGTGGTGGGTCACAGTCATTTGGTGGGGGCTATTCAGGCTGTTGGGATTAGCATTATTGTTGGGATGAGGATTTTTAGCATTGGAGGAGATTTAGGCCTTGAAGGTGGTCAGAGCCGTGGGTTCGTGCAGTGGCTACTATGAGGGCGAGACCAACGCTTGCTTCACAGGCTGAGAATGCGAGGAGGAGCATGGGGGTAGATGAAAAGCTGATGGATGATAGTTGAAGGGTTCATAGAGAGAGGGCAATAAATAGTGATAGTATTATCCCCTCTAGACACAAGAGGGCGGAAAGAAGGTGGGTTCGGTGAAAGGCTAGGCCGGAGAGGCCTAGCAGGAAAGCGGATGAGAATGAGAATTGGATAGGGGTCATTAGGTTAATTATGGACTTTAACCATAAGTTTTTGAGCCGAAATCAAATGTTTTGTTTAAACTAATTACCTATTCGGCTCATTCTAGCCCGCCTTGAAGTCATTCGTAGACTAGGCCTAGTGTAAGCAGGATTAGGAGGGCCGAGGCTCACAGGAGGGTGAATGTTGGTGAGGGAAGTTGGTCTCCTCAAGGAAGGGGGAGCAGGAGGGCAATTTCTAGGTCGAAAAGAAGGAAGAGGATTGCAACGAGAAAGAAGCGAAGGGAGAAAGGAAGGCGGGCTGAGCCTAGTGGGTCAAAGCCACATTCATATGGTGATAGTTTTTGGTAATCAGGGGTCATTAGGGGGAGTCAGAATGAAACGAAGGCCAGGATGAGGGAGAGGAGGGTGGTGATAAGTAAAACTGTTAATAATAGATTCATTATCTTTCCTTGGAATTTAACCAAGACTAGGTGATTGGAAGTCACGTGTACTAACTTAATACTAGAAAGATTATGAGCCTCATCAGTAGATTGAGATGTAGAGGAATAGTCAGACGACGTCTACAAAGTGTCAGTATCAGGCTGCGGCTTCGAAGCCGAAGTGATGTTCAGATGTAAAGTGATATTGGACTTGGCGGAGAAGGCAAATGGCCAAGAAAGTGGAACCAATAATAACATGGAGTCCGTGGAAGCCGGTAGCAACAAAGAAGGTTGAGCCGTAGACTCCGTCTGCAATTGTAAATGGGGCTTCGTAGTATTCTATTGCTTGTAGGAAGGTGAAGTAGAAGCCTAGGAGGATTGTTAGGGTTAGGGAGTGGATTGCTTGTTTTCGCTCCCCTTCTATAATGCTATGGTGGGCTCAGGTTACAGTTACCCCTGATGCTAATAGGACTGCTGTGTTTAGTAGGGGGACTTCAAAGGGGTTGAGGGGGATGATGCCCGTAGGAGGTCAGCAGCCTCCGAGCTCTGGGGTGGGGGCTAGGCTTGAGTGGTAAAAAGCTCAGAAAAAGCCAAGGAAGAAGAAGACTTCGGAGGTAATGAAGAGGATCATGCCATATCGGAGACCCTTTTGAACGGGGGGTGTATGGTGGCCTTGGAATGTGCCTTCCCGTACAATGTCTCGTCATCATTGATACATGGTGAGAAGGAGAAGAATTAGGCCAAGGGTTATTAGAATAAGGGAATTAAAGTGGAATCAGATTGCTAATCCTGATGTAAGTAGGAGGGCGGCGATTGCCCCTGTTAGGGGTCATGGGCTTGGGTCTACTATGTGGTATGCGTGTGCTTGATGTGCCATTAGACGTTTTCTTGTAGATAGAGGCTTAGTAGGAGGACAAAGACATAGGCTTGGATTATTGCGACGGCTACTTCTAGCAGGGTTAGGAGAAATAGAAGGATTGTTGTTAGAATGGCCACTGTGGGTATTAGAGGGAGAAGAACAAAAGCAGCTGTGGCGATTAGTTGAATAAGTAGGTGGCCTGCTGTTAGGTTGGCGGTTAGCCGAACGCCCAGGGCTAAAGGTCGGATGAAGAGGCTGATGGTTTCGATAATAATTAGAGCGGGAATTAGGGGTACGGGAGTTCCTTCTGGAAGGAGATGGCCTAGGGCAGCGGTGGGGTTTTTTCGTAGGCCAATAATTACTGTGGCGAGTCAAAGGGGGACAGCCAGGGCTATGTTTAGAGAGAGTTGGGTTGTGGGGGTGAAGGTGTATGGAAGAAGGCCTAGTATATTAATAGAGATTAGGAATACTATTAATGATGCAAATATAAGGGCTCATTTGTGACCTCCCATGTTTAAGGGAAGAAGGAGTTGTTGTGTGAATCGATTAATAAATCAGCCTTGGAGGGTTAATAGGCGGTTATTTATTCATCGGGAGGATGGGGCGGGAAAGAAAATTCATGGGAGGAGGAGGGCAATGGCAATCAGGGGGATGCCAAGAAGTGTAGGGCTTAGGAATTGATCAAAGAAGCTTAGTGTCATGGTCAGGTTCAGGAGTTAGTTTTTAAAGCTTGGGCGCTTTGGGAGGCGGGCTCATTTGGGAAGGTGTGTGATATGATTTTTGGGGGAAGAAAGATGAGGAAAACAAGTCAAGAGAACAGTATGATGGCGAGTCAGGGTGAGGGGTTGAGTTGGGGCATGTCACTAAGGGTGTTTGGGAGGCACCACTCTTTAGCTTAAAAGGCTAACGCTAGACCCATGTTAGCTTCTTAGTGAGGCGTCTTCGAGTATTAATGAGGATCAGTTTTCAAAGTGTTCTAGTGGGACGGCTTCAACAACAATTGGTATAAAGCTGTGGTTTGCACCACAAATTTCGGAGCATTGTCCATAGAAGACTCCGGGCCGAGATGCGATGAAGGCTGTTTGGTTTAAGCGTCCGGGGACAGCATCTATTTTAATTCCGAGTGCGGGGACGGCTCATGAGTGGAGGACATCTTCTGCAGAGACCAGGACTCGAATAGGAGAGTCAACGGGGATAACTATTCGATGGTCTGTTTCTAGGAGGCGGAATTGACCAGGGGTTAAGTCTTGGGTGGGAATTATGTATGAGTCAAAGTTCAGGTCGTCATAGTCTGTGTATTCATAGCTTCAATATCATTGGTGCCCTATGGCTTTAACTGTAAGATGTGGGTCATTAATTTCGTCTATGAGGTAGAGAATTCGTAGGGAAGGAAGGGCGATGAGGATGAGGATAATAGCGGGGAGGATGGTTCAGATAATTTCAATTTCTTGGGAGTCTAGAATGTATTTGTTGGTTAGTTTGGTGGATACTATAGCAACAATAATATAAAGTACTAATGTGCTGATAAGGAATACAATTATCAGAGCGTGGTCGTGGAAGTGAAGGAGCTCTTCTATAACGGGTGAAGCTGCATCTTGAAATCCTAGTTGTGAGGGATGTGCCATTAGGGGCAAGACACGCGGGGATTTAACCCACAATTCTGCCTTGACAAGGCAGTGTAATTTGTTTTACTAGTGTCTTATGAAGAAAGTGACAGAGTGGCTTTGTGGTTGGCTTGAAACCAGCCTACGGGGGTTCGATTCCTCCCTTTCTCGATATAGTGGTTGAACTTGAACGAAAGCGGGCTCTTCAAATGTGTGATAAGGGGGAGGGCATCCGTGAAGTCACTCCACGTTTGTTATTGTTAGTTCCACTGATTCAACTTCACGTTTAGCGGCAAAGGCTTCTCAGAGGATAAATAGGAACATAATGACAGCAACAAGTGAGATTAGTGAACCAATAGATGAGACTGTGTTTCATAGTGCGTAGGCGTCGGGGTAGTCTGAGTATCGGCGAGGCATTCCAGCAAGCCCAAGGAAGTGTTGGGGGAAGAAAGTAAGGTTGACACCTACGAACATGACTCCAAAGTGGATTTTTGTTCATGTGCTGTGAAGGGTGTATCCTGAGAAAAGTGGGAATCAGTGTACGAAAGCTCCTATGATGGCAAATACAGCTCCTATTGAGAGGACATAGTGGAAGTGAGCAACTACATAGTAGGTGTCGTGCAGGACGATATCTAAGGAGGAGTTGGCTAGGACGATTCCTGTTAATCCACCTACGGTGAAGAGGAAAATAAATCCAAGGGCTCAGAGTATTGGAGTTTCTCATTTGATAGACCCACCATGTAGGGTGGCTAGTCAGCTAAATACTTTTACACCGGTGGGGATGGCAATGATTATTGTGGCGGATGTAAAGTATGCTCGAGTGTCAACGTCTATTCCTACTGTGAACATGTGGTGCGCTCAGACAATAAAGCCTAAGAGACCAATGGCCATTATTGCTCAGACCATGCCCATGTAGCCGAATGGTTCTTTTTTACCGGCATAGTAGGCCACAATGTGGGAGATTATTCCAAAGCCAGGTAGGATGAGAATATATACCTCTGGGTGACCAAAGAATCAAAATAGGTGTTGATAAAGAATGGGGTCTCCTCCGCCTGCAGGGTCGAAGAAAGTGGTGTTTAGGTTTCGGTCTGTGAGAAGCATTGTAATTCCAGCTGCGAGAACTGGTAGTGATAGAAGTAGTAGGACTGCAGTAATTAAGACAGCTCATACAAAGAGGGGAGTCTGGTATTGTGAAATGGCTGGGGGTTTCATGTTGATAATTGTAGTAATAAAGTTGATAGCACCTAGAATTGATGAGACACCTGCCAGGTGGAGGGAGAAAATTGTGAGGTCAACGGATGCTCCTGCGTGGGCTAGGTTGCCCGCTAGTGGTGGGTAGACTGTTCAGCCTGTACCAGCCCCTGCTTCTACTCCGGAAGATGCTAGGAGAAGCAGGAAGGAGGGTGGTAGTAGTCAGAAACTTATGTTGTTCATTCGAGGAAATGCCATGTCGGGTGCTCCGATCATAAGGGGTACTAGCCAGTTTCCAAAGCCGCCGATCATGATTGGCATTACTATAAAGAAAATTATTACGAATGCATGAGCTGTGACGATTACATTATAAATTTGGTCGTCACCTAAAAGTGCGCCGGGTTGGCTGAGTTCAGCTCGAATAAGGAGGCTTAGGGCTGTTCCTACTATTCCGGCTCAGGCACCAAATACTAGGTAGAGGGTACCGATATCTTTATGGTTGGTTGAGAAAAATCAGCGTGTGATTGCCACAGGTAGGATGGCTGAGTGTTAAGCGGTGGATTGTAGACCCACATACAGAGGTTAGATCCCTCTTTCTATCAAGCCCTGGGGTGTTACATGTTAGATTGCAAATCTAAAGAAGCAGATTGACGTCTGCCGGGGCTTTCCCCGCCTTTGTTTTGGCAGGCGGGGAAAGGTAGACAGATGCTCGCTGGTTTGGGCGCTTAGCTGTTAACTAAGAGTTTGTAGGATCGAGGCCTGCCTGTCTAGAAAGGCTTTAGCTTAATTAAAGTATCTGTTTTGCATACAGGAGATGTGGGGTAGTGTCCTGCAAGTCTTATCAGGAACTGGGAGATTTTCACTCCCGCTGAGAGCTTTGAAGGCTCTTGGTCTGATGTTAACCTAAGTTCCTTAGAGGTTGAAGAGTGTGAGGATTCCTGGGGTGAGGGGGAGAAGTAAGATGGAGGAGGTGGTTATGGTGGCTGTTATTATAGTTGGTTGGGTCGTTAAAGTTCGTCATGGGAGGGTGCCCGTGAGATTGTTGGGGGCAACTGTTAGGGTTATAGCGTATGAGAGTCGAAGGTAAAAATAGAGGCTTAGTAAGGCGCTGAGGGCCGCTAGGGTGGCTGTTGGGGCGAGGTCGTGTTTGGTTAGTTCCTGTAGGATGAGTCATTTTGGTATAAATCCGGTGAGGGGAGGGAGGCCTCCTAATGACAGGAGGATAAGGGGTATTAGGGACGTGAGGATGGGGGTTTTAGCTCATGATGTGGCTAAAGAGTTAATTGTTGTAGTTTTGTTGGATAGGAAGATAAGGAAAGAGGAGGAGGTTATGACAAGATAAAGGGCAAGAGTGAGGAGGGTGAGGGTGGGTGAGAATTGTAGGACTAGAATTATTCAGCCGAGGTGGGCAATAGATGAGTAGGCTAAGATTTTTCGTAGTTGGGTTTGGTTTAGTCCGCCTCAACCACCAATAAGTGTTGATAAGACCCCCAGGAGAATAAGGAGTGTTGGATTGTTGGGTTGGAGTTGGAGTAAGAGGGCAAATGGTGCAAGCTTTTGTCATGTGGAGAGGATGAGTCCTGTTATTAGGTCTAAGCCTTGTAGGACTTCTGGGAGTCAAGTATGAAGGGGGGCTAGGCCAATTTTTAGGGCGAGGGCAATGATGATTATTGTAGAGGGGAGGGGGTGGGTTATTTGTTGAAGTTCTCATTGTCCGGATAGTCATGCGTTGGATGTACTTGCGAACAGGAGTATGGCTGCAGCTGTGGCTTGTGTGAGGAAATATTTGGTTGTGGCTTCGACTGCTCGTGGGTGGTGGTGTTGGGCTATTAAGGGGATGATGGCGAGGGTATTAATTTCTAGGCCTATTCAGGCGATTAGTCAATGGGAGCTGGTTGCGGTGATTGTGGTGCCTAGTAGAAGGCCAAATAGCAGGGAGGCTGTGATGTAAGGACTCATTAGTAAAGGAAGGATTTTAACCTACATCTTTAGGGTATGGGCCTAAAAGCTTAATTTAGCTGACTTTACTAGGAAGTGGTGTAGTGGAAGCACTGAGAGTTTTGATCTCTCCGGGTTGGGTTCGAGTCCCTTCTTTCTAAGGAGCTGGGGGGAATTTAACCCCCATGATTCACTCTATCAAAGTGGCCCTTTATTTCAGGCACAGTTCCTGTTACATTTGTGGCGGGAGGCCTGCAAATGTGATGGGGAGCGCTAGGTGTCAGATAACGAATGCGAGTGTAAGGGGTAGGAAGTTTTTTCAAATTAAGTGTATTAGTTGGTCATATCGGAATCGGGGATAAGAGGCTCGTACTCATAGGAAGACGAGGGAGAGGATGGCTGCTTTGGTTATAAGGTTGATTGTGGTGAGTTCGGGAAGTGTTGGGATATGAGAAGCCCCTAGGAAAAGGGAGGCAGAAAGGGTGTTTATGAAGAGAATGTTGGCGTATTCTGCGAGAAAAAATAGGGCGAAGGGGCCTCCTGCGTATTCAACGTTAAACCCAGAAACTAGCTCGGATTCTCCCTCGGTTAGATCAAAGGGGGCTCGGTTTGTTTCTGCTAGGGTGGAGATGTATCATATTGCGGCAAGGGGTCATGCTGGAATAATTAGTCAGATGGCTTCTTGTGCAGTGTTGAATGTCTGTAGTGTGAAGCTTCCTGTAAAGATGATAAGAGAGAGAAGGATTAGGCCGAGGCTTACTTCGTAAGAAATTGTTTGTGCGACGGCTCGAAGGGCTCCTACTAGGGCATATTTTGAGTTTGAGGCTCATCCAGAGCCCAGGATAGAGTAGACTGCGAGGCTTGAGAGGGCAAGGACGAAGAGGATGGTTAGGTTTAGGTCTAGTACTGGATATGGTAGGGGTATTGGGGCCCATAGGGTTATGGCGAGGGTGAGAGCTAGCATGGGGGTGAAGATAAATAGGATGGGGGAGGAGGTTGAGGGGCGGATAGGCTCTTTAATAAATAGTTTGACTCCATCTGCAATTGGCTGGAGGAGGCCATATGGGCCTACAATGTTCGGGCCTTTTCGTAGTTGTATGTATCCGAGGACTTTCCGTTCGATAAGTGTAAAGAAGGCGACGGCTAATAGGACGGGCACAATAAAAGCAAGGGGGTTGAGGATGTGAGTAATGAGGGTTGAAATCATAGTTAAGGAGAGGAGTTGAACCTCTGTTCAAAGGGCTTAGGTCTTTTGCATTTACCGGGCTCTGCCACCCTAACATGTTATATTCTTTAACTGAGTTTTGTGCTCTCTTATTTGTTTTAGTTGGGGGCAACAAGTGAGAGGAGGGCATGCCTTTAGCATGGGCCCTTCCTTTTCGGTCCTTTCGTACTAGAAAAGGTCACTTCATAGATAGAAACTGACCTGGATTACTCCGGTCTGAACTCAGATCACGTAGGACTTTAATCGTTGAACAAACGAACCCTTAATAGCGGCTGCACCATTAGGATGTCCTGATCCAACATCGAGGTCGTAAACCCTCTTGTCGATATGGACTCTAAAAGAGGATTGCGCTGTTATCCCTAGGGTAACTCGGTTCGTTGATCGGCCAGGCCGGATCTCATTGGTCAGATGTTCTGTTTATTAGAGCGGTAGCTCTTGGTTTTAAAATGGTGTTTTATTCCACATGGGGGTTTTTTGTTGCCCCGTGGTCGCCCCAACCAAAGACATTTGAACAGGGTCCATTTAGTTTGTTCTTTTATTTAAGGGTGTTTGACGTGGTCTGTTTTGTGTCTAAAGCTCCATAGGGTCTTCTCGTCTTATGTTTTTATTCCCGCTTCTGCACGGGAGGATCAATTTCATTGACTAGAAAGAGGAGACAGCTAAGCCCTCGTTATGCCATTCATACAGGTCCCCATTTAAAGGACAAGTGATTGCGCTACCTTTGCACGGTCAAAATACCGCGGCCGTTAAACATATAGTCACAGGGCAGGCGGGACCTCTTATTCATTAGTTTTGCAAGAGGCGATGTTTTTGGTAAACAGGCGAGGCTTGTGGGTTTGCCGAGTTCCTTCTCGTTCTTTAGGTCTTTCCGGTTAGGCACGCCAGTGTGGGGTTAACGGTAGGAGAATAAGCGTTTTTCTGGTTACTTAATTTGTTGCTTATTGCCCTCTTTGGTTGGGTCCGTTATGTTTCGGTGGGGGTTCGTTCCGATGTACACTTGTGCTTGGAGGGGGTCAAGCCCCTTATTACTCATATTAGCATAATCTCTTCTATGGGGGCATAGAGAGGCCCGATAGGGAGAGGGGTTAGGATATGTTATCGGTATTGGTGGCAGAGATGTGTTTGAGCTATAACGCTATCGATAGGGTGGCTGCTTTTAGGCCCACCTGAACACATGGCCTTGGTAATTATGATCCTTATTCTCCTGGAAAAGTTGTTTCTTGTATCAGAGGGGCTGTACCCCCTTTGATTAACTTTTTTAGTTGCTTGGGGTCGGTTTTATTTTTACAGTTAGTGAGTTAAGAAACTAAAAAGCTGAGCTTAAACTCAATTTTCGGGCAACCAGCTATTACTGGGCTCGGTAGGTTTATCACCTCTACTCAAAGCTCTTTCCACTCTTTTGCCACAGAGACGGATGTGCCCTATGTAGGCTGTCTTGGAGTAGCTCGTCCAGTTTCGGGGAATTAGACTAAAGTGCTCTTTGCCTAAAATTTTCTAGCTAAATCATGATGCAAAAGGTACGAGGTTTAATCTCTGCTTCTTTATACTTTAACTGGGTTATTTCATTTCTCTTTCAGCGTTCCCTTGCGGTACTTTGTCTATAGCTCCAATGGTCCTTTTCTGTCTCCCATACTTGGGTGGAAAAATGATTTGGTTTGTTGGGTTAAGTGTATTAGGGGGTATAAATAGTTGTTTTTTGTATTTGGGGAAGTGGGCTAGCTATTAGGTGTCAGAATAATCCGATTTGCACGGATGTCTCCTCGGTGTAAGGGAAGTGCTTTTCTATCTAAGCTATATCCTGATTATTCCAAGTGCACCTTCCGGTACACTTACCATGTTACGACTTGCCTCCCCTTTGTGTGTAATGTTGTATTAATTATCGTTTGATTTGGTTTGGGGAGAGTGACGGGCGGTGTGTGCGCGCTTCATGGCCGGTTTCAGTAAGACACTCTGTTTCTTAACTTACTGCTAAATCCTCCTTCAGACATATATTTCATTGTGTCATTCGTGGTTCTCTGTATAGAGAATGTAGCCCATTTCTTCCCCCTCCATGCGCTACACCTCGACCTGACGTTTTGGGTTGTACCAACTTTGCCTACTATTAGTCCTTCACAGGGTAGGCTGACGACGGTGGTATATAGGCGGGTTAAACAAGAAGGGGTGAGGTTTAACGGGGGTTATCGGTTCTAGAACAGGCTCCTCTAGGTGGTTTTAAAGCACCGCCAAGTCCTTTGGGTTTTAAGCTAATGCTCGTAGTACCCGGGCGGATGTGGAGTGTATAATGGCATCTTTGTTTAGGGCTAGGCATAGTGGGGTATCTAATCCCAGTTTGTATCCTAGCTTTCGTGGGTTCAAGCAAGGTGAGGCTACTTTCGTAGTTGTTCTTCATGCCCTCGGGAGCGTATAACTGCTTTGAGGGTGTTCGGCCTCAGTTTTGGTGTTTGGGGTTCTAACCACTCTTTACGCCGGGGGTTAACAACTTAGGTCTCTCGTATAACCGCGGTGGCTGGCACGAGTTTTACCGACCTTTTGAGCCGTAACTAAGTCAAGTTTTCACTTATGGCTTAATGTTTATCACTGCTGAGTTCCCTTGGGGGTGTGGCTAAGCAAGGTGTCATGGGCTACGAGAGTGTGCCTGATACCAGCTCCTAGTTCCCGGGTGGGGTGTGTAGGGCATTCTCACAGGGGTGCGGATACTTGCATGTGTAAATTTGGCTAAAGCTGTTAATAAAGTCAGGACCAAGCCTTTGTGCCCGCGGGACTTTTTAGGGTCCATCTTAACATCTTCAGTGTTATGCTTTTATTAAGCTACGCTAGC